AAAAGAAAAAATGGAAGATTTAGTTACGATTAGAAATACGCTTTTCTATCTTTATCCATGGATCCTTTACTAATACTTATTAAATTGGAAGTATTAATCCAATATTTAAAAATTATGTTTCGCAATTAAATAATCCAATTTTTCAATTTTTAATTGATCCTTGGATACAAATCACGAGAATGTATATTCTTCCTCGAATCTTTCGTTGAGAGGTAAAGGATTAAATCCTTTTAAGAAATAAAGTTTTTGTTCGGAATATGAATCAAATCAAACCGAGGGATCCCTTAACTATAAAAGGGATTAATAAAACGAATCACACTTTTACCACTAAACTATACCCGCTACAATGGGATTATTGTATATAAATGAAACTTTTGTCGAACAAAACAAAGGTAATCGGACGTAATCAAGTAATCAAGATAGGATCAAAAAAAAATAATGATGAAAATTATAGCATTGGTATGTTTGTTTTGGTTTTGTCAGTAGACCTAATCAGATTAGTAAAAGAGCACTCCTAATTCAAAATAAAAATAAAGAAAGAACAAGTTCTTTCTTTTGCTGGAGGATTTTTGACAGAACAGATAGGGCTCGATAAAACTCTTTATGTTATGACATAAGAATGCATTGCACAACAATCCACAGTTCCTTATTTTTTTTCTTTTTTTCTAGTAACGGAAAAAAATAAGGAAAGAAAGAATAATAATATAATAAAAAATGACACCTTTGATTCTATAGAATGAAATTCTATATCATAGGAATGGAAAGATCCCTTCTTCTGATTGTTGTTTGAATAATCAATAATAAGCATTTTTGTTTTCAAACAAATCATTTTATCTATGATTTGGAATGGAACAAAAAATGGCCCAGCTAGGTACTGACCAGGCCAGGCCGTCAAAAGAAAAAAAAAAGCTCTTTCGGAAGAAGAGGTATTCTTGCTTTTTTAGTTTTTTTTTATTCGAAATATCTCTTTAGAACCTTTTCTTTATCTAAATGGGATTGCTTATAAAAGTAGTATATATTAAAGTTGTATATATCAATATAGTAAAAATAGTAAAAAAATAATAAAATAAAGAGAGATAAAGAAAGGATTTTTTTTCAAGCCTTACTTTTTGTGTAATGTAAGATAGTAATTATCCTTTTTCAATTGGGAGAGATGGCTGAGTGGACGAAAGCGTCGGATTGCTAATCCGTTGTACGAGTTTTTCGTACCGAGGGTTCGAATCCCTCTCTTTCCGTTTCTGTTTTGGTATTTTATTTATTTTTTTTTTTCAAAACCTTTCCTTTTTTTTTTTTTATTTATATTATAATAAATAAGGATGTACAATAGATAAAATCCTAAGTAAGAACATTGAAAAATTTAGCAAATATAAAGAAAGGCCTTTTTATTCTTCACGTCCAGGATTACGTCCTGGATCATTAGATAGGAATCCAAAGATGAAGAGAGAAACAAAAAATATCACTACTGTGTAAACAAAGAGTTTGAGAGTAAGCATTACACAATCTCCAAGATCTTTTTTTTCAAAAAAAAAAAAAAGAGAATAGATTCTCCATTTTTATACCCCATATCCTATTTTGACACCAACAAACAAAATGATTTCTCGAAATCAAAAAGAATTTTCAGAAATTCATTTGGAATAAGAGTCGAGTCTTTCATTAAAAAAAAGATCTTTCGGATGACTTGAAAAGGGTTTTTCAATAAATGAAAAAGAATCAGAATGAGGAAAGAGGGGGAGTCAGATTTTTTGCAGCTATCTAAGAATTGTTTGAATCGAGGGTTCATCCTGTAAGACTTACCCGATCTTATCCATTGTTCAATTTTTTTTTTGAATAAATCATGTCTAGAACAATAGTAAAGATCTCATCGAAAACTTACAGCAGCTTGCCAAACAAAGGCTAAGAGAAAAAAGAAAAGGGGTATTACTGGCATAAAATCTACGATTGGATTCAAAAAAGCATAGGCCTCAGGTAATTTGGCTAAGAAAAAACTACTCGAATAAAGGGTGGAATGAAGACAGATACAGATCAAACTAAAGATATTAAGCATAACAAACATTTTTTTTTCTTGGACTTGGAGATAATTGTATTTGATTGAGTTATTGTTATTGATAATTGATATCCCTTAAAAATGAAAAAAAAAATAAAGTAAGGTATACCAAAAAATCCTTCTTTGAACTCACCCAATCAAAAATCCTTCAATTCTCAAAAAAGAATAGAAGAAATCATACTTTTATACAGTATCTTAATTGAATTATATGTAATGATCAATAAATTCAGTTTCATTGTATATCTACACGTGTCAAAACCCTAGGAACAATAGAGCCCATAGTATTTTATTTCAGATTGGAATTGACGAACAACCAAAAACAATACTAGTGTTTATTAGTATTGAATAGAAATCGAAATGGGGCGTGGCCAAGTGGTAAGGCAACGGGTTTTGGTCCCGCTATTCGGAGGTTCGAATCCTTCCGTCCCAGGGAATACCTATTCTATATATAGATAGCAATATCTATTATCAGAATAAGGAAAGGTTTTCTTTTTGAACTACCTTCTCTACTCTTTAAGAGTCCAATATTGGATATTATGTGATTGTTGTTTCGGATTTTTAATAATTCTATTCTTCTTTAAATCCTATTTTTTCACAAATTAAATTCAAATAAGATCCATATAGATGGAACTGAATCGAGTTGTGATCTAGGAACATAGATTCGAAGAATTGGAAATAAAGAAAGAAAAAAGGGGTTGCAAAAGAGGTTGAATGCGCTTTTCATCGTATGTCCATCCCCTTCTATTTTAAATATTGAATATTCATATTGAAATTTAAGTTAGTTACTTCGAAAAGTCTTATGTCCCATATAATAAGAATTAATTAACAATGTAAGATATCAATTTCACTAGTTGTGCTTGTACAAATTGGATCAAGTTACATACATATAACATATCTATTTTCTTTGAACCTCATTTTTAGGTATTTTATTTCGTATTTGATTGGGTTCTCATAAATAATTGTAAATCCATGTAATAATATAGACAGAGAGTAATTCATACATCCTAGATTCCTCTTTCTTTAAATAAAAATTATTGAACTAACTCCCACCAGTCAAAGAAACTACGCGTAAAATGAGGAAATGCTTAATGTATTATTCTCGTAATTTGAAATATTTTATATTGAATATTCATAATTCATTCCAATGACAATTGTTCAGTCTATCTGATAGAGGGAATTTTTTTTATGATTTTCTTTTTCAGTATGAAATGAAAGAAAAAGAGTCTAAATCTTCCTTTACATCAACTTTTTTTATCCACTCCACGAAAAAAAGAAATTGATTTCTTTTTCTATCTATATTTTTTGAATCACGGAGGCTTAGGTTTAATTCAAAGATGGATTATTTATAATCATAAATGTAATCTTTAGTAAAACTTTATTCAAATAGTGATATCCTGGTAGGTTTTTTTTCAATTCAATAACTATTTGAATTGAATGATTTCTTATGAGTATTTGATATTCGAAGAAGTCTAAGATTGTTGAATATATCCTCTCAAGTTACTTGAAAATGCAATGTAGATTCAATACAAAGAACTTTTTTCTTCCTAATATTTAGAAATAAAAAATTAATAAATAAAATAAAAATATTGCATTCATCCAATAAAAAGAAAATCGAGGGTGAAATTGAATTCTTTCTAAGACTTCTTTAGAAACCAATCTAACGACCGAACAAATGACTATTCATGATTCCCTAATTGAATCAATTACATATCAGTTCCAAACTAGAGGCATGTTATGGTAAAACTTCGTTTGAAACGATGTGGTAGAAAGCAACGTGCGACTTGAAGGACATGATCAGTTGTGGATTCTTACATCCACCCTTTTTATTATATAGGAATGAAGGTGCTCTTGACTCGACATCCTTTGTTCTGTTCCACTAGAACCTCATTTTTTCTTGGGTTGTAGTGGAAACAGTATGTGATGTAGCTCGAGTAGAAAGTATTGATTCATTTCTCAGGGCAAGGATCTAGGGTTAGTGCCAATTAATAAGCTGGAACAACTTCGTAAGTGTAGTCTATTTTCGATTTCTAAATCGAAAGGATCCAATTCGAACAAGTTTCAAATTCAAAAAAGGAAAATTTGTTGGAATTAGTGAAATTCTTTTGATCCAAAGTGTATTGTGCGGGAATCAACCGTTTCTGATTCTTTGATAGAAATAAAAAAAAGGGGTATGTTGCTGCCATTTTGAAACGATTAAAAATCACCGAAGTAATGTCTAAACCCAATGATTCAAGGCAAAGATAAAATATTTTGGAACAAGGAAATATCTTTTTTTTTTTATTGTCTCGACAACTAGATCAAGAATAAGGAGTCCGAATATATTCGAAATGAGACAAAGAAAAAGGGGTTAGAGACCACTCAAAAAATCAAATGCCTAAGGGTTTTCTTTTGAGCTATTTCAGAGTTACTCAACTTGAGTTTTGAGAATACAAATGATTTTTTTGGAATTGGAAAAAGAAGAATAAAAAAGTATTAAATAATCATAGTCTAATTTATTTGATTTAATGCTTTTATAAATCTATTTGACATTAGAATTGTATACATGGACATATCTTCTAATTTCTCGAGCCGTACGAGGAGAAAACTTCGTATACGTTTCTAGGGGGGGTTCTAGTTTATCTACGTCTATCCCAATGAGCCGTTTATCGAATCGTTGCAATTGATGTTCGATCCCGCAGAGAAGGAAGGGATCTTCGTAAAGTGGGTTTTTATGATCCGATAAATAATCAAACGTATTTAAATATTCCTGCTATTCTATATTTTCTTGAAAAAGGCGCTCAACCTACAGGAACTGTTTATGATATTTTCAAGAAGGCGGGGGTTTGTTTTTCCAGAATTTCGTCTTAATTAAAGGAAAGTCAATTAATGAAATACAAAAGAAGAGGGTGTGGGTGATTCGTATATAGTTTTGTATAAGTATAAGTTTTTTCTACTATACTTTCTCCACTCCCCTCCT